CACTTTTGATTTACATTTATTATATACTTACTTAAGTAAGTTATATACTTAATAAAATAGATTATATATTAGTATATACTAGTATCTCTAGATATATTAGTATATTTATTCCTTATTATATCTTAGTATATATAGAGACTATACTCTTCTATTGTATATCTCTTAATATTGTATATATTCAATACTCACTTAAGTAGAATTATACTAGTATAATTCTATATGAAGTATAAGATATCTTTATAACAATAACAGGTTAAAATGTTAATATAACAACAAATATAACACTATATACCAGGTACAAATATTAAATCGAGGTACCCATTCTATGACAACTATCAGCAACTTACCCGCTATTTTTGTGCCTTTAGTGGGCTTAGTATTTCCGGCAATTGCTATGGTTTCTTTATCTCTTCATGTTCAAAAAAACAAGATCTTTTAGATATTATGGGGTTAAATCTTATCTATTTCTATTTTTTTGAAAACTTAGGCTTATTTGGATCATAACACAAATATTTATTTAGTCGAATATGGTATAACGGGTAGCTTCCTCCGAGCAGAAGCTCGTATACATAAACATCATATCATATATGAGTAAATGACTTAATAGCTATTTGAAAATAAAAAGGTATCGGGATGAATTTCTGAAACGTAAAATCAATATATCTACAAGAAATCATATGCATATAAATATGCATATAAAAGGGGTTATTGTTTTAGGTTAGCTCTAAGCAATTGATGAATTACTCCTAAAGTTTGACAGCATAATAGTGCTAGTTGATGAGGGTTACTTCGGAAACAAAAAAATGAAAGTTAAATTTATTGGGGTTATGTTATCTCCCCATTATAATAAAAAGCAAGTATAGTATGAGTTGGCGATCAGACCGTATATGGATAGAACTTATAGCGGGGTCTAGAAAACCGAGTAATTTCTGCTGGGCCTTTATCCTTTTTTTAGGTTCATTAGGATTTTTGTTGGTTGGAACTTATAGTTATCTTGGTAGGAATTTTATACCGTTATTTCCCTATCAGCAAATTCTTTTTTTTCCACAAGGAATCGTGATGTCTTTCTATGGAATTGCGGGTCTTTTTCTTAGTTCATATTTGTGGTGCACCATTTCGTGGAATGTGGGTAGTGGTTATGATCGATTCGATATAAAAGAAGGAATAGTGTGTATTTTTCGTTGGGGATTTCCTGGAAAAAATCGTCGCATCTTCCTGCGATTCCTTATGAAAGACATTCAATCCATCAGAATAGAAGTTAAAGAAGGTATTTATGCTCGTCCTATACTTTATATGGAAATCAGAGGCCATGGGTCCATTCCTTTGACTCGTATCGATGAGAATTTGACTCTACGAGAAATTGAACAGAAAGCCGCGGAATTGGCCTATTTCTTGCGTGTACCACTTGAAATATTTTGAAAGCTTTTTTAGCAAAAGTGAAAGAAAAAACTATAACTCAAGAATTATCTTTCTCTTTTTTCTATAGCATAACTTAAGCATAACTTAACTGAAATTTAAGCCGAACTCTGATTAGAACAAAAAAAGTAAACGTACACGAACCAATCATAAAACGAAAAAATTTTGTCCATAAATTTTTTTTATGCGTATGTAAATGCACTTAAATCAATTCAGTAACAAAAGAAGTAACAAATTGAAATAATAGATTCATCTCATATATCAAAACATTTCGAAATCGAGAAATTTCTCGTCATTATTCTTGTACTGCGGGCCACCGTCGAGTTTTTTTTTTTCAAAAATTTGTGATATCTCGATAACCGGGGACTTGATAACCGGAGAGGTCTTGCGTCTCGAAACTAGAATAATATTCAGTTTTTTGAAAAGGCTATTTCGTGCAGTCACCAAAGGAGACAATTACTTCGAATTTCAGAAATTGATATATATTGAAAAAATATTCTATAATATTCTAGTTTATTTATTTTATTTCTTCATTCATGGATTCGTTATTATTCTATTTCTGTATTTCTATATTGTTTTTCTCTATTCTTTCTCAATTCAAGGACCAACCACTCTACTGAATCACAAATAAAAAATAAAAAACAGGGCTATAAGCTCGAGACTTGTAATGTAATAGAACTGATACTTGATAGAAATATTAGTATCATATAGAGTCGACGACTGAGATGAGTTCATTTCAAAATTCACAGACAGGCAAATGGCAAAAAAGAAAGCATTTAATTTCCTTCTATATTTTGCATCTATAGTATTTTTGCCTTGGTGGATCTCTCTCTCATTTAATAAAAGTCTGGAATCTTGGGTTAATAATTGGTGGAATATCAGGCACTCCGAAATTGTTTTGAATAATATTCAAGAAAGGGTTATTCTAAAAAAATTCATAGAATTAGAGGAACTATCCCTTTTCGACGAAATGGTAAAGGAATACCCGGAAGGGCGTTTACAAAAGCTTCACGTCGGAGTATACAAAGAAACGATCCAATTGATCAAGTTGCACAATGAGAGTCGTATCCATACGATTTTACATTTCTCAACAAATATAATTTATTTTCTTATTTTAAGTCTTTATTCTATTTTAGGTAATGAAGAACTTATTTTTCTTAACTCTTGTATTCAAGAATTTCTATATAATTTAAGCGACACAATAAAAGCTTTTTCTATTCTTTTATTAACGGATTTATGTATAGGATTCCATTCGCCCCATGGCTGGGACCTAATGATTGGCTCTATCTACAAAGATTTTGGATTTGATCATAATGATCAAATTATATCTGGTCTTGTTTCTACCTTTCCAGTCATTTTAGATACAATTTTTAAATATTTTATTTTTCGTTATTTAAATCGTGTATCTCCGTCACTTGTAGTGATTTATCATTCAATGAATGATTGAAAAATGATCGAACGAGCCAATTTATTACTTTGTACATAAGTAAAACAATAAAAAATGCACTTATTGTTTTGTTTCTAGACACCCCGGGGGAGATTCCTTCAATATTCCAGTCAAATTATTTCAGTAAATAGCAGAATCGTAGATAGGGAACTATACTAGTGACTTATCTAATTTTATTGTAGAAATTTTTGGGATCAATGATTGGACCATGCAAACTAGAAATACCTTTTCTTGGATAAAGGAAGAGATTATTCGATTCATTTCCGTATCGCTCATCATATATATAATCACTCGGACACCCATTTCAAATGCGTATCCTATTTTTGCACAGCAGAGTTATGAAAATCCACGAGAAGCGACCGGTCGTATTGTATGTGCCAATTGCCATTTAGCGAACAAGCCCGTGGATATCGAGGTTCCACAAGCGGTACTGCCTGATACTGTATTTGAAGCAGTTGTTCGAATTCCTTATGATCTGCAACTGAAACAAGTTCTTGCTAATGGTAAAAAAGGGGCCTTGAATGTGGGGGCTATTCTTATTTTACCTGAGGGATTTGAATTAGCCCCCCCCGATCGTATTTCGCCCGAGATTAAAGAAAAGATGGGCAATCTGTCTTTTCAGAGTTATCGCCCTACTAAAAAAAATATTCTTGTGATAGGTCCCATTCCTGGTCAAAAATATAGTGAAATTACCTTTCCTATTCTTTCTCCGGACCCCGCTACTAAGAAAGACGTTCACTTCTTAAAATATCCCATATACGTAGGCGGGAACAGGGGAAGGGGCCAGATTTATCCCGACGGGAGCAAGAGTAACAATAATGTTTATAATGCTACAGCGGCGGGTATAGTAAGCAAAATAATACGAAAAGAAAAAGGGGGATACGAAATAACCATAGTGGATGAATCGGATGGACGTCAAGTGGTTGATATTATCCCTCCAGGACCAGAACTTCTTGTTTCCGAGGGTGAATCCATCAAACTGGATCAACCATTAACGAGTAATCCTAATGTGGGTGGATTTGGTCAGGGGGATGCGGAAATAGTACTTCAAGATCCATTACGTGTACAAGGTCTTTTGCTCTTCTTGGCATCTATTATTTTGGCACAAATCTTTTTGGTTCTGAAAAAGAAACAGTTTGAGAAGGTTCAATTATCCGAAATGAATTTCTAGATTCGCGGATTTTTTAATACCAAGTTATAAAAAGAACCAAATTTTTGTTGGAAATCGTGTTATGTAATTCTGTCTGATCAAAAAACTTATGAAAATCCTTTTGCTTGTTTAGATTGTTTTTCTATTAAATTTTTTGAATGCCTTGTACTACATTACTAGTCATAGTATGTATGAATAAGACTTTTTGACTTTACTTATTTCTTCTTTATTTCTTTGTTTTTTCAATCAAAATCGAAGCGGTATGATTATGTAACTATTGTCAGATTTAAATGCCATAGAATGAATCAAATTAGACTAAAAACTAAACATAAGATAAATAATCGAAAATAGAAAAGAAAATGAATGAGAGGAACAAAGCATTCTAAGAGGGATTATTTATCTTCCTAGTCTTTGACACAAGGCTAGGAATTTTCTACAACCCTTTCTTTTCTTGTGTCGAAATAATAATCATTCTTGATCCCTTTCGTCAAAGATTCCTATTTGTAGTTTCATTTTTTTAGAGGTTTATCATAAACCCTTTATTTAGGTTTATTACATAAATAAAGTAGTAGTGGTGGACAAACAAAAAAGAAATTTATAAGTTTATTGAAGAAGTGCTGTTTCTTCAATAAACTTATAAATTTCTATATTTTTGGTAAAAATATAGAAATATTTCATATAATTCTGAATTGTAATTTTGTCATCTAAAGGGAGAAGTCGAGTGATTCTCTTTAATTTTGAAAGTCTCGACGGATACTATATGAAGTAATGAAGTTAATTTTCTAAAAACATCATAAAAAAAAATGTAGTCTTTTGAAACATTAGCAAAGTGATCCATTTTTTTCTCATTTATACGAATAAAATAGTATGATTATTAAGAGCTCAACGGGACCTACCCCCTCTTTATTTATCTTCTTCGAGGGGGATTCCGTTGAGTTCTTATGCTTTTATGTCATGTCTACAAATCAGTTCACCCGATTACTAGAC